TTATATATATATATATATTTTATATAAAAATTATTAAAAACGGTTTATATATATATATATATATATATTAAATATTTAATTAATTAATATTATATTAATTAATTAAATATATATATATATATAAATAATTAAAATATATTAATTTTTTCCTAAATATATATTAATTTTATTAATTAATTAATTATTTCAATGATTATTGATTGATGAATAATGATATTAATTTTTAATATTATTATTATAGAAAAAATGAGAGAGAGATTATTAAAATTTTAATAAATTATATTAAATATTTTAATATAAAAAAAAAAAAAAAAAAATCTATACAAATAATTACTAATATAAATAAATTTTTATAGTTTAAAAAATTTATTATAAATTTATTTTACATATAAATTTTTGTATATATTTTTAATTATTTTAAAAATAATTATTTTAAAGTATAATTTTAGTAATTAATATTAAAAATTTAAGAAATTAAGATTTAGTAATATAAAAATTAAAAACAAATTTTGTGCCAGCAGTTGCGGTTAAACAAAATTTAAATTAAATTTTATTAGTAATTAATTTATATTTAATATAGAATATTAAATAAAAAAATATTTAATATTAAATATATTTAAATTTTAAATTATTAAGTGAAATTTTAATTTAATAAAAATTTATTTGATAGTTATGAAATTAATAAATTTTATTAAAAACTAGGATTAGATACCCTATTATTAGAAAATTAAATTTGAATACTAAAATAGTAATTAATTATTTATTGAAACTTAAATAATTTGGCGGTATTTTAGTTCATTTAGAGGAATCTGTTTAATAATTGATAATCCACGAATAAATTTACTTAATTTTTTTTTATTTTATATATCGTTGTTAAATAAATATTTTTAAATAAAAATAATATTTAAAAATTAGAATTATAAATTAAATCAGATCAAGATGTAGATTATAATTAAGAATATAATGGATTACAATAAATTTATTTAAATGAATATTAATTTGTAAAAATTAATTGAAGGTGGATTTAAATGTAATTTTATTTAATTAAATAAAATGATTTAAAATTAAAGTATGTACATATTGCCCGTCGCTTTCATTTATAAATTGAAATAAGTCGTAACAAAGTAGAAGTACTGGAAAGTGTTTCTAGAAAGATCAAATTAGAGCTTGGTAAAGTATTTCATTTACATTGAAATGATATTGAAAATTCAATTAATTTGAAGTTAAAAATTAATAAATAATAAAGCTAATAAAAAAAATTTTAATATTAAAATATATGGGGGTTAAAGTATTTTTAATAGGAAAAATTAAAAATTTTATAGTTAATTAGTATTGTGAAAGAATTTTGAAATAATTTTGAAAATAAATTGTTTAAAAAGTAAATTTGATTTATTGTATCTTGTGTATCAGAGTTTATTAAATATTTTTTTTTTATTAAAAAAAATCTCGAATTTAAAAGAGATAATTAATTATGAAAGTTATTGTAGAAAAAATATTTTTAATAATTAATTTGAAATGAGATGTTAATCGTTTTTAAATATATCTAGTTTTTATAGAAAAAAATTTAATTTTGTATTTAATTTAGTAAAATAGTTAATTAATTAATTTTTTTAGAATTAAATATAATATTTTAAGGGATAAGCTTTAAATTAAATAATTATAATAGTTAATTTTAATAATTAAAAATTTTAAAATTTATATTGTTTATAAATTATAATTTATTATAAATAAATTTTAATTAAATTAAAATTTTATTAAAAATTTAAATTTTTATATAAAAAAATTTTATAATAAATAAAAAATATTTATAATGATAAAATTAGTATATAAAATAAATATTAAATAAAATATTAATTTATGATAATTAAATTAAAAGGAATTCGGCAAAAATTTATATTCACTTGTTTATCAAAAACATGTCTTTTTGATTAATAATTTAAAGTCTAATCTGCCCACTGATAAATATTATTAAAGGGCTGCAGTATTTTGACTGTACAAAGGTAGCATAATCAATAGTCTCTTAATTGGTGACTTGTATGAAAGATTGGATGAAATATAATCTGTCTCTTAATTATTAATAGAATTTAATTTTTTGATTAAAAAGTCAAAATTTGTTTAAAAGACGAGAAGACCCTATAGAGTTTTATAAATAAATTTAATTTTAATTTATGTTTAATAAAATTAACTTAAATTAATTTATTTATTTTATTGGGGTGATAAAAAAATAAAATAAACTTTTTTTTAATTAAAACATTAATAAATGATTAGTTGATCCAAAATTTTTGATTATAAGAAAAAATTACCTTAGGGATAACAGCGTAATTTTTTTTTTTAGTTCAAATAAAAAAAAAAGTTTGCGACCTCGATGTTGGATTAAGATAAAATTTAAATGCAAAAATTTAAAATTTTGATCTGTTCGATCATTAAAATCTTACATGATCTGAGTTCAAACCGGTGTGAGCCAGGTTGGTTTCTATCTTTAAATTAAAAAAATATTTTAGTACGAAAGGAATTAATATTTAAATTAAATTTATTATTAGAATATTATTAAAATAATTATAAAAATTAATTTAAGTTAAAAATATTAAAGACTATTTTGACAGAAAAATGTGATGATTTTAGAATTCATTAATATATAATTTATTATATATATAGTAATGATAATAAATGATATATTAATAATTTTATTAGGAATGTTAATATTAATTATTGGGGTTTTAATTGGAGTTGCTTTTTTAACTTTATTAGAGCGAAAATTATTAGGTTATATTCAAATTCGAAAAGGTCCTAATAAGGTGGGATTTATAGGTATTTTACAGCCTTTTTCTGATGCCATTAAATTATTTTCTAAAGAGGTTATTTATCCTAATTATTCTAATTATATATCTTATTATTTTTCTCCAGTTATTAGATTTATTTTATCATTAATAGTTTGAATGATTATTCCTTATTATTTTAATATAGTTAGATTTAGTTTAGGTTTATTATTTTTTTTATGTTGTACTAGAATGGGGGTATTTACAGTTATAATTGCTGGGTGATCTTCAAATTCTAGTTATTCATTATTAGGTGGGTTACGAGCAGTAGCACAAACTATTTCTTATGAAGTTAGATTAGCTTTAATTTTATTATCTGGAATTATAATAGTTATAGATTTTAATTTATTAATATTTTTTATTTATCAAAATTTAGTTTGATTTATGTTTATTATATATCCTTTAATATTATGTTGATTTTCATCAAGTTTAGCTGAAACTAATCGAACACCTTTTGATTTTGCTGAGGGGGAGAGAGAGTTGGTTTCAGGATTTAATATTGAATATAGAAGAGGGGGATTTGCATTAATTTTTTTAGCTGAATATTCTAGAATTTTATTTATAAGATTGTTATTTGTTTTAGTTTTTTTAGGTGGTTATAGATTAAGTTTAATTTTTTATTTAAAATTGAGATTAATTTCTTTTTTATTTATTTGAGTTCGAGGTACTTTACCTCGTTATCGTTATGATAAATTAATATATTTAGCTTGAAAAAGATATTTACCTATTTCTTTAAATTTTTTATTATTTTTTTTAGGTGTAAAAATTTTTTTTTAAAAAAAAATTTTTTAGTATAAATTAATAGAATATTATATTCTTTCTTAAGTTTTCAAAACAAATGCTTTTACAAGCTCATTAATTAAGATATTTTTACTTTTAATTATAAAAAATAAGTTTTAATTAGTGGAAAAAATTAATTTATCTCAGAATTTATTAATTAATGGATTTATAATAAAATATGAAAAGTATAAAATAGTTAAAATTTGTCCGACAATAATATATGGATCTTCAACAGGACGAGCTCCAATTCAAGTTAATAAAATAATAATTGTAATTAGTATTCAAAATAATATTTGATTAATTGGATAAAATTGAATTCCTTGTATTTTTTTATTGAAAGTAAAAGGAAGAATAATAAAAATTAAAATAGAAAAAACTAATGCAATAACTCCTCCTAATTTATTAGGGATTGATCGTAAAATTGCGTAAGCAAATAAGAAGTATCATTCTGGTTGAATATGAATAGGAGTTACTAAAGGATTAGCAGGAATAAAATTATCTGGATCTCCTAATAAATAGGGGTTTGTTAAAGTTAGCATAATTAATAAAAACATTAAAATAATAAATCCAATTAAATCTTTAAAAGTGAAAAAAGGATGAAATGGGATTTTATCTAAATTTCTATTAATTCCTAAAGGATTATTAGATCCTGTTATATGTAAAAATAAAAGGTGAATAATAGTTATTATTAAAATAATAAAAGGTAGTAAAAAATGAAATGTATAAAATCGAGTTAAGGTAGCATTTCTTACAGCAAATCCTCCTCAAATTCAGTTTACTAATATAGTACCTAAATAAGGAATAGCTGACAATAAATTTGTAATTACAGTAGCTCCCCAGAAAGATATTTGTCCCCAAGGAAGAACATAACCTATAAAAGCTGTAGCTATTAATAAGAATAAGATAATTACTCCAACTATTCATGTATATTTATAATTAAATGATTCATAATAAATTCCTCGTCCAATATGAATATAAATACAAATAAAAAAAAATGAAGCTCCATTAGCATGTAGAGTTCGAATTAATCAACCATAATTTACGTTTCGACAAATATAGTTAACTCTGTAAAAAGCTAATTCAATATTAGCTGTATAATATATTGTTAGAAATAGTCCTGTGATAATTTGAGTTAATAAACATAAAGCTAGTAAAGATCCAAAATTTCATCAAATTGAAATGTTTGATGGGGAAGGTAAATCAATTAATGAATTATTAATAATTTTAATAATGGGATGAGTTTTTCGAATTGGTTTGAAAATATTTATCATTAGTTTAGAAATTAGGATGAGGATCGTAGAGGACCAAAGAAAATATTAGTAATTTTTACAACTGCAATTAAAGTAATAAATAAGTAGATTACTATTATTATTATTATTATATATGTTTGATTATTATATAATTTAGATAGATTAATTTTATTTTCATTATTAAAAAATAATAAATTATTAAATGAATTGATTATTTCTAAATTAATTGTAATATTTAAGTAATTTAAATTATAAAAATAATATAATCTTAATATAAAATTAATTAATAATAAAAAAAAAAATATTATTTTTATATTTGAAGAAATTTTAAATATTTCGTTAGATGCGATACTAGAAACATAAATAAATAGTACTAAAAGTCCTCCTAAAAAAGTTAAAAATAAAATATATGAAAATCAATAAGTATTAATTAATATTCCAGTTAATAAGCAAATTATAAGTGTTTGAATAAGAATTATTAAACCTATTGATAAGGGATGATTAAGAAAAAATATAATTATTGAAATTGAAATTAATATTAAGGATAAAAATATTTTTAAGATTTCAAAGAATAGTTTAATAAAAATAATAATTTTGGAGATTATTGATAAAGATATATCTTTTTCTTTGAAGTTTTTAAAGAAAATTCTTATTTTTGATTTACAAGACCAATGTTTTATTTTAAACTATAAAAACTAATGATAATTATAAATATTTTGTTAATTATTATAATTATATTTTTATTAGGAAATATAATTTTTGTTTCCAAACATAAGCATTTATTAATTGTTTTATTAAGATTAGAATTTATTGTATTAAGAATTTTTTTTTTAATATTAATTTATTTAAGTTATATTGATTTTAATATATATATATTAATAGTATTTTTAGTGTTTTCTGTTTGTGAAGGGGCATTAGGGTTATCTATTTTAGTATCTATAATTCGAACTCATGGGAATGATTATTTTCATAGATTTAATATTTTATAAATAAAAAAAAAAATGATAAAATTTTTAATAATAATAATTTTTATAATACCTTTATGTTTTTTAAAAAATATATTTTGATTGGTTCAGATAATATTATTTTTTATAATATTTATTTTTATAAATATAATAATTGTTTTAATATATTTTAGAAATATAAGATATATGTTTTCTTGTGATATTTTATCATTTGGTTTGATTTTATTAAGAATTTGAATTTGTATTTTAATAATTATAGCTAGAGAGAATTTATTAAAAATAAATTTTTATATTAATTTTTTTTTATTTAATTTGATTTTTTTATTAATTATGTTATATTTAACATTTTCTGCAATAAATATATTTATATTTTATTTATTTTTTGAGGGGAGATTAATTCCTACCTTAATATTAATTATTGGTTGAGGATATCAACCCGAACGAATTCAAGCGGGAATATATTTATTATTTTATACTTTATTTGCATCTTTACCTTTATTGATAGGAATTTTTTATATTTTTAATGAGACTGGGTATATTATAATTTATTTTTTAAAATTTATAAGTTTTGATTTATATTTATTATATTTTAGAATAATTATAGCTTTTTTAGTTAAAATGCCAATATATTTTGTTCATTTATGATTACCTAAAGCTCATGTAGAAGCTCCTGTTTCAGGTTCAATAATTTTAGCTGGGATTATATTAAAATTAGGAGGTTATGGTTTATTACGTTTAATAATTTTAATAGAATGAATTAGATTAAAATTAAATTTTATTTTTATTATTATTAGATTATTAGGTGGATTTTATATTAGATTAAAGTGTTTTTGTCAAGTGGATATTAAATCATTAATTGCTTATTCTTCTGTTGCTCATATAAGAGTTGTTATTGGGGGGATTATAACAATAAATTATTGAGGGTATTTAGGTGCATATATTTTAATAATTGGTCATGGGTTATGTTCATCTGGTATATTTTGTTTAGCTAATATTAATTATGAACGTTTACATAGACGAAGATTATTTATTAATAAAGGAATAATAAATTTTATACCTTCTATAAGATTATGGTGATTTTTATTATTATCTTCTAATATAGCGGCCCCCCCATCATTAAATTTAATAGGAGAAATTAGTTTAATTAATAGATTAATAAGATGATCTTGATTATGTATTATTATATTAATATTAATTTCATTTTTTAGAGCTGGGTATAGTTTATATTTATATTCTTATATTCAACACGGTAAATATTATATAGGAATATATAGATTTTATATAGGATTATCTCGAGAATATTTATTATTAATATTACATTGATTACCTTTAAATTTATTAGTTTTAAAAATTGATTATGTAATAATTTGATTATACTTAAATAATTTAAATAAAATATTGATTTGTGGTATCAAAAATATGATGAATTCATTTTAGGTTATTCAAAAGGATTGAATTTGTTTTAAAAGATTTTTTTTTTTATTTTTTTTAAGAATAGTAAATTTTATTTTATTTATATATTTTATTATAAATAATATAGTTATTTTTTTAGAGTGAGAAATTATTTCTTTTAATTCTATTAGAGTAGTAATATCAATTTTATTGGATTGAATATCTTTAATTTTTATAATATTTGTTATATTAATTTCTTCTGTTGTTATTTTTTATAGAAAAAGTTATATAAGTTCGGAATTAAATTTAAATCGATTTATTATTTTAGTGTTATTATTTGTATTTTCTATAATTTTATTAATTGTTAGACCTAATATTATTAGAATTTTATTAGGTTGAGATGGTTTAGGGTTAATTTCTTATTGTTTGGTAATTTATTATCAAAATTTAAAATCTTATAATGCTGGAATATTAACAGCTTTATCTAATCGTATTGGGGATGTTTTTATTTTAATAGTAATTTCTTGAATATTAAATTATGGAAGTTGAAATTATATTTTTTATTTAGAATTTATAAGAAATGATTTTTCTATAAAAATTGTGGGAATAATAATTATTATGGCTGCTATAACAAAGAGAGCTCAAATTCCTTTTAGATCTTGGTTACCAGCTGCTATAGCAGCTCCTACTCCTGTTTCTGCTTTAGTCCATTCTTCAACTTTAGTTACTGCAGGGGTATATTTATTGATTCGATTTAATTTATTATTATTAGATATATTTTTTTTAAAAATTTTATTATTAGTTTCAGGATTAACAATATTTATGGCAGGAATTTCTGCTAATTATGAATTTGATTTAAAAAAAATTATTGCTTTATCTACTTTGAGACAATTGGGTTTAATAATAAGAATTTTAAGAATGGGATTTTCAGATTTAGCATTTTTTCATTTATTAACTCATGCTATATTTAAAGCTTTATTATTCATATGTGCTGGAGTTATTATTCATATAATAAATGATATTCAAGATATTCGATTTATAGGTGGAATTAGAAATTATATTCCTTTAACTTCTTTATGTATAAATATTTCTAATATAGCTTTATGTGGAATTCCTTTCTTAGCAGGGTTTTATTCTAAGGATTTGATTTTAGAAATAGTAAGATTAAGAAATTTAAATTTATTTATTTATTTATTATATTTTATTTCAACAGGTTTAACAATATTTTATAGATTTCGATTAATTATATATTTAATAATTAATGATTATAATTTATTATCTATTTATAACCTATATGATGAGGATTATATTATGTTGAAAAGTATATTTATATTAATATTTATAAGAGTGGTAAGAGGGTCATTTTTAAGATGAATAATTTTTTATTATCCTTATATGATTTATTTACCTTTTAATATAAAAATAATAGTAATTTATGTTAGATTATTAGGAGGTATAATAGGTTATATAATTAGTAATATACAAATATATTCTATTAATAAATTTATATTAACTTATAATTTAAGAAATTTTTTATGTTTAATATGATTTATACCAAGATTATCAACTTATGGTTTAAGTTATTATTTTTTAAAAATAGGTCAAAAAATATTAAAAAATATTGATATAGGGTGAAGAGAATTATATAGTGGACAAGGAATATTTATGATTATAAAAAAATTTTCTGTTTTCCATAATTTTTATCAAATAAATAATTTTAAAATTTATTTATTTAGATTTATTATTTGAATTATAATTTGTTTATTAATATTAATAATTTATTTAAATAGCTTATATATTAGAGCATAATATTGAAGATATTAAGGAAATTATTTAATTTTTAAATAAATTTATAAAAATAAATATATTTTATTATTACAATGAAAATGTAATGTTTTATTTAAACTATATAAATTAGAAATATTAATGGAATTAAACCACTAAAAATTAAGTTAGCAGCTTAATTTTAAACTTTATATTTCTTTATAGTTAAATTAATTGGAATTATTATTCAATTTTATCATTAACAGTGATATACCTCTAATTTGGTTTCAATTAAAAATAAGGAGATTTATTAATCTCAATCTTTTAAGTCGAAATTAAATGCAAAGTTTGCTTCTTATTTATATATATATATTAAGATATATTAAATTAATTTAATAATTTTTGAATGCAAATCAAATGTTTTTATAAACTAAAATCCTATAATTAATTAGTTCAGTTAAGTATATTTTGGTTTCATTCATGGTATAATCCAATTAATAAAATAATTAAGAAAAAAAATCTAATATAAGATCAAATAAAAAAATTTACTAATTTAAATAATGGGATAATAGGAAAAATTAAAGCGATTTCTACATCGAAAATTAAAAAAATTACTGTAATTAAAAAAAAATGAAGTGAAAAAGGAATTCGTGCTGATGATTTTGGGTCAAATCCACACTCAAATGGTGAACATTTTTCACGGTCTAAGAAAGATTTTTTTGAAATAAAAATTGCTAATATTATTATAATATTGGCAATTAAAATAATTAAGGTAGAAATAATAAGAATTAAAATAATTATTTATATTAAAAAAAATTAAACATTTTGATTGGAAGTCAAATATACTAAATATATTATATAAATAATTAATTTCCTCATCAATAAATTGAAATGTAAAGAAATAATCAAACTACATCTACGAAATGTCAGTATCAAGCTGCTGCTTCAAATCCAAAATGGTGATTTTTAGAAAAATGATTATTTAAATGTCGAATTAAACAAATTATTAGAAAAATTGTACCAATTATTACATGAAGTCCATGAAATCCAGTAGCCATAAAAAAAGATGATCCATAAATTCTATCTGCAATAGTAAATGGAGCTTCAAAATATTCATAAGCTTGAAGAATTGTAAAATAAATTCCTAAAATAATAGTTAAAAAAAGTCCTTGAGTTATTTGAGAATAGTTGTTTTCTATAATAGCATGATGAGCTCATGTTACAGTTACTCCTGATGTAATAAGAATAATAGTATTTAATAAGGGAATTTGAAAAGGGTTAAAAGGGATAATACTAGAAGGAGGTCATATAGCCCCAATTTCAATATTAGGTGAGAGTCTTCTATGAAAAAAAGCTCAAAAAAAAGATAAAAAAAAAAATACTTCTGAGATAATAAATAAAATTATTCCTCAACGTAATCCTGTTGATACTAAAATAGTATGTTTTCCTTGAAAAGTTCCTTCTCGACAAATATCTCGTCATCATTGATATATAGTTAGGATAATAATAATATAACCTAAAATTAATAAGTTTATATTAAAATTATGAAATCATTTAATTATACCTGATACTAATGTCAATACTCCAATAGCTCCAGTTAAAGGTCAAGGTCTATAATCAACTAAATGATAAGGATGGTTATGGGTTATTTTCATTAATTTACTTCTCTAGAATAAAGAGTTCTTAAAATAGCAATTACATAAGATTGAATAACCGCAACTGCTGATTCTAAAATTAATAATAAAATTTGAATAAAAATTAAGATTATAATTAAATAAGATGGGAAATTTGATCCTGTTCCTCTTAATAATGTTATTAGTAAATGTCCAGCAATTATATTTGCTGTTAAACGTACAGCTAAGGTACCTGGTCGAATAATATTTCTAATTGTTTCAATTAATACTATGAATGGTATTAAAATACCTGGAGTTCCTTGTGGGATTATATGAATAAATATATGTTGAGAGTTATTAATTCAACCATAAAATATAAATCTTAATCATAAAGGTAAAGAAATAGATAATGATAAAGATAAATGTCTTGTTCTAGTAAAAATATAGGGAAATAAACCTAGGAAGTTATTAAAAAGTACGAATGAAAATAATGAAATAAAAATAAAAGTAGATCTTCTTGAATATATATTTTTTCCTAATAAAGTTTTAAATTCATTATATAGTTTAAAAATAATAAATTTTCAAAAAAAAAAGTGACGATTAGGAATTAATCAAAATGAATAGGGAATAAATAGTAAACCAATAAATGTTCTAACTCAATTAAAGGGTAAATTAAATAGATTTGTTGAAGGGTCAAAAATTGAAAATAAATTAGTTATCATTTTCAATTTAAATTTTTAAAATTAAATTTATTATTAATTTTAATATTTTTTATGTTTAAATTATAGATATAATAATTTATTATATTAAAAATTATAAAAATAATAATAAAATAAATAAAAGATAATAATCAATTAATTGGTATTATTTGAGGAATAAAAGAATATTACTATAGATAGTAATTATTTAAATTTGACATATTTATGTTATAATTAACTAATTCTTTAATTTCATTAGAAGTAATTGCTAATTTACTATAAAATGGTTTAAGAGACCAGTACTTGCTTTCAGTCATCTAATGATGAATAATTATTTACTCAATTAATAAAATTTATTATTGAAATACTTTCAATTACAATAGGTATAAAACTATGATTAGCTCCACAAATTTCTGAACATTGACCGTAGAAAATTCCAGGTCGATTTAAAAAAAAATTAGTTTGGTTTAAACGTCCAGGATTAGCATCTACTTTGACACCTAAAGAAGGAATAGTTCAAGAATGAATAACATCTGTAGCTGTTACTATAATTCGAATTTGATTATTTATAGGTAAAATAATTCGATTGTCAACATCTAATAAACGAAAATTATTATTTAATAATTCATTTATTGGAATTATATAAGAATCAAATTCAATATTATTGAAATCAGAATATTCATAACTTCAATATCATTGATGTCCAATAGATTTTAAAGTAATTAATGGATTATTTAATTCATCTAAAAGATATAATAATCGTAAAGAAGGTAAGGCAATAAAAATTAATGTAATTGCTGGTAAAATAGTTCAAATTAATTCAATTAATTGGCCTTCTAGTAAAAATCGATTAATATATTTATTAAAAAATAAATTTAATATTAAATAACCTACTAAAATAGTAATTATTAATAAAATAATAAGGGTATGGTCATGAAAAAAGATAATTTGTTCTATTAAAGGGGAAGCTCCATTTTGTAGATTAAAATTTGATCAAGTTGCAATTTCTAAAAAAAGGATATTCCTTTATAAATGGGGTTTAAATCCATTACATATAATCTGTCATATTAGAAATTTCTTAAAATAGGAAGTTCATTATAGGAATGTTCAGCAGGAGGAATATTTTGATATCATTCAATAGATGAGGATAAATTTATTGGGAATAAAATAATTCGTTTATTAATTATAGATTCTCAAATAATAATTAATATTAATATTACTGCTAATAATGAAATATAAGACCCTAAAGAAGAAATAATATTTCATGAGATGTATGAATCAGGATAATCAGAATATCGACGAGGTATTCCTGCTAATCCTAAAAAATGTTGAGGAAAAAATGTTAAGTTTACACCAATAAATATAGAAAGAAATTGAATTTTTAATAAGAAAGGATTTATAGATAATCCTGTAAATAATGGATATCAGTGAATAAATCCTCCTATAATAGCAAATACAGCTCCTATAGATAATACATAATGAAAATGAGCTACTACATAATAAGTATCATGTAAAGTTACATCAATTGATGAATTTGCTAAAATAACACCAGTTAATCCACCTACTGTAAATAAAAATACAAATCCTAATCTTCATAATATAGATGGACTATAATTAATTTGAGTTCCATGTAAAGTTGCTAATCAACTAAAAATTTTAATTCCTGTTGGAACAGCAATAATTATAGTAGCAGAAGTAAAATAAGCTCGTGTGTCAATATCTATTCCTACTGTGAATATATGATGAGCTCAAACAACAAATCCTAGTAATCCAATTGCTATTATTGCATAAATTATACCTAAACATCCGAAAGTTTCTTTTTTACCTCTTTCTTGTGAAATAATATGAGAAATTATACCAAATCCTGGTAAAATTAAAATATAAACTTCAGGATGACCAAAAAATCAAAATAAATGTTGATATAAAATAGGATCTCCCCCTCCAGCAGGATCAAAAAAAGATGTATTTAAATTTCGATCTGTTAATAATATAGTAATAGCTCCTGCTAATACAGGTAATGATAAAAGTAATAATAAAGCTGTAATTCCAACAGCTCAAACAAATAAAGGTATTTGATCAAATGATATTCCATTTAATTTTATATTAATAATTGTGGTAATAAAATTAATAGCTCCTAAAATTGATGAGATTCCTGCTAAATGAAGGGAAAAGATCGCTAAGTCTACAGATCTTCCACCATGAGCAATATTAGAAGATAAAGGGGGATAAACAGTTCAACCTGTTCCCGCCCCATTTTCTACAATTCTTCTTGAAATTAATAGTATAAGAGAGGGGGGTAAAAGTCAAAAACTTATATTATTTATTCGAGGGAAAGCTATATCTGGAGCTCCTAATATAAGAGGTACTAATCAATTTCCAAATCCTCCAATTATAATTGGCATTACTATAAAAAAAATTATAATAAAAGCATGAGCAGTTACAATAGTATTATAAATTTGATCATCTCCAATTAATGATCCAGGATTTCCTAATTCAGCACGAATTAATAATCTTAAAGAAGTTCCTACTATTCCAGATCAAATTCCAAAAATAAAATATAAAGTTCCAATATCTTTATGATTTGTTGAATATAGTCATTTTCGCTAATAAAATTTTTATTTAAAAAAAAAAATAAAATGGCTGAGAAATAAGCGATAAATTGTAAATTTATTAACGAGAAATTTTGTTCTCTTTTATTATATATATATATATAAATTTATTTATTTAAAATAATTTAGCCTTATAGTCAATAAATGATATAAAATTGCAAATTTTAAGAAATAATATAAATTATTAAGGCTTAAAGAAATTTTCTTTATATATAATTTTGAAGATTATTAGTTTAATTAACTTAAAACCTTTATAAATATACAAAGGTTCTAAGAATTATGCCTGAAATAGAAAAAAAAGAAAAAAAATTAATAATATAAATATAATTATTTTTAATAAAAAATTTTATTCATTTTAATTTTATATAATTAAATATAAATGAGGAATAAATAATTCGAATATAAAAAAATAATATAATTAATCTTATTATAATTATTAAAAAAGTAATAATATAAAGTTTATTAATCAATAAAAAATTGATAATAATTCATTTAGGAAAAAATCCAATAAATGGAGGTAACCCCCCTAAAGATAAAAAATTAATTAATAAAAATATTTTAATTGAATAGTTTAAATTAGAAATAAATAATTGATTAATAAAAAATATATTTAATATATTAAATAAGAAACATATAATTCTAATTAAAAAAGAATACATAATAAAATAAAATATTCATAAATTTTCTCTAATTAAAATTGATGATAACATTCATCCTAAATTATTAATAGAGGAAAAAGCTATTAATTTTCGTAAAGAAGTTTGATTTAAACCTCTAATTGCTCCAATTATTACATTTAAAATAATAATAATAATTAAAAAATTTATATTAAAATAATATGACAATAAAATTATGGGGGTAATTTTTTGTCAAGTTATTAGAATAAAATTATTTAATCAAGATAAACCTTCTACAATATTTGGAAATCAAAAATGAAAAGGTACTGATCCTATTTTTATTAAAAGAGAAGAATTAATTATAATTGAAATAAAATTATCTCTAAAAAAGTTTTTTATTAAAATTATTTTTAATAAAATAGAAAATAAAAAATTAATTGAAGCAATAGATTGAGTTAAAAAATATTTTAAGGAAGCTTCTGTTGATATTAAATTAAATGAATTAGAAATTAGGGGGATAAATCTTAATAAATTAATTTCTAAACCAATTCAGCATCCAAATCAAGAATTTGATGAAATTGAAATTAAAGTTCTAAAAAATAATATATTTATAAAAAAAAAGTTATTAGAATTAAATAAATAAATTTAAAATATAATTTTTTAAAAAAAAGAATATTTTATATATTCTTGTATTATATATTTTAGTGTAAGAAGCACAATAATTTTTGATGTTATTAGATATAGTTTAATTCTATAAAATATAATAATAAAGGTAAAAAATTACATAATTTATCCTATCAGAATAATCCTTTTTTTCAGGCACTTTATTTTTTAAAAAAAAAGATTAACTTTTATATTTGGGGTATGAACCCAAAAGCTTAATTTTAGCTTATTTTTAA